GCTTCCGTTTCTACTTTCCGTAAGCGGGCCCGGGCTTTTTCCAGTTGGTCTAGGGCCCCCTCGCGTAGTTCTTCTGAATTTCGAATAGTCTTCAAGATCCTCTGTTTTCGATTATCTAATAAATCACTTAATGAAAGTAGATTATCTTTCCATTCATTTCAAAACTTCCACGATCCCTTCCCGAACCAAACATGAATCTTTCGCTTCATTTGGCTCTCACGCTCAATTTTTTCAATTACTTACGGGAATTCCCATATTTTTTTTTAATGTAATGAGCCTATCCTCTCTTCTCTATTCATATTAGAAAATATCGAAACGGATCACTAATCCAAGAACATAATATTCGGAGGACTCTTCTGACCAAACAAATAACTGTCAGCAAGGTTGTTTCTTTTTTTGTTTTTAATCCAAAGAATTCTTCTTACTTTATAAATAGGTCATCGATTCAGCATTGGATAAAAAAGATAAATAAAGGGGGGTGAAATACCCATTTTTCCTATTTTTTTTCCAATCAAATAACGGGTTCAAATAATTTTAGCGACATGAGTGTTTTATATCGAAAAAAAAAATTCCAACTATTTGTTTTGAACCCGTTTCCATATTAACTTATTAACTAACATAGTAGTAGAAAGAATACCATGCTGCATCTGAACTTCAAACGGTTTAGCTTTAACCCTGTTAATGGTTTACATTATTGGTTGAGAGAGAATCAAAGTAGATTTACCAATGAATCGCGAAATGCTATGGTTCTTAAATATATATATTTTTTTTTTCAGAAGAAATTCGCGGAATCATGCACCTTTTTTTCCTAGTTATAACGAAAAAAATGCAGTTGGTTGGATCCAGCCTATTCTTGAAATAAACAACTCGCACACACTCCCTTTCCAAAAAAAATCAACACACCAAGCACTACGCTTAGATTTATTGGATTTGTTGCTAAAATATCGGTATTAAACCCGAAACTCCCGGCGGATGGCCAATAACCCAAGGAAAGGAAAGAATCGGTTACATTTTTCATATGATCTCCTCTTTCTTATAGTTATAGATAGACTAATTATTTATATTTTTTTGTATTATTTTTATTATTAATTTCCCTATTTCTAAATACTAAATTTCTAAATACTAAAATAGAATATACTAAAGTCCCTATTTCTAAATAGAGTCAAAAAATATATTGATTTATAAATGGATTTTTTTCAATTGGAAATTTCCAATAAGTGGAAATTTCCAATAAGAATGATACTTATTAGAGTTAGGTACCAGATCTTATGTCAGGTCAGTTACGAAATATCTCGTTTGTTGCAATACTTCCTAAAAAAAGTTCTTCCATTGGACTAAGAAGGTAAAGGAAGAAAGCGAGTTGGAGTGTGAATTCCTCATCCTCAAATCAGCTCTTTCCGTGGGTTGTTGGTCCTAAGTAATTTAATTGTAGGAGTTAAATCTTAATATAATTCGAAAAAACAAGAGCAGCAAATCCAAGAAAATAAAAATATATATTTTTGGATTAAACAAAGGGGTTCGCAAATAAAAGGGCTAATGCTACAACCAGTCCATAAATTGTTAAAGCTTCCATAAAAGCCAGACTAAGCAATAAAGTACCTCGTATTTTTCCCTCCGCCTCTGGTTGCCTCGCGATCCCTTCTACAGCCTGCCCCGCAGCAGTACCTTGACCAACCCCAGGTCCAATAGAAGCAAGCCCGACGGCCAACCCAGCAGCAATAACGGAAGCGGCAGAAATCAGTGGATTCATGTTAAGTTCCTCGCACCAAAACAAAAAAAAAATAAAAAAAAATAGTTAATGATACAATCAACCAACGAATTATGACTTAATTATTCCATCGCTAAGATTTATTCAGTTAAACTAACTAGAACCCCGAATTGATTCAATATTGAAATAATATAATAATATTATTGAATCCGCAGAACTATTTCGATATCTATTTTTTAGCTCCTATCCACGTAGTTTTTGTGAATTCGTACGACTTTTGTTCTTTTCTTACATTTCTTTCTGGTTTATTTTTTTGAACCGTTCTTTGTTTTTTTTCGTGATTTTAATTCATTCAATATTCAATTCACAATTACAGATGAAACGGAATAACTTCTATTGGAATCCCTATCTAAATCCACAATAGTAGGACAAATTAGATATATCTTTAGTTCATATATACCTAGTTAATATCACATATACATGCCTTTCCCCCATACCGTAAACCAAATATTCTATCTTAGATTTAATGGGGCTCTAGAATCATTCTTCGAAACATCGACAAGAGTTGTCTTATAGCGATTAGATTTCATACACCTAGTTCGACCCCCCACCCCCCCTTACTACGCTAACCAATCTTTTTTTTTAATCTCGTTTTTTGTAAATCCTTAATCTTCCATTTTTATTATCTCGCATGGATAGGTACAATCAATTTAAATGGACGAATTTGTTAGAACGAATCATTGCATAGAAATATCAGTATTTGATTGATCTAAATTCATGTAATTTAGTATT